GGACGAACCCGCCTCCGTGGATATCTTTGCTTCGGAACAAAGCAATTAGAATTAGGCTCGGTCAACTGGAATGTGTATTATCCGTATGGGAGATCTTCCATCCATCGACCTGAGACGAAGAGAAAGGTCTATCTATCTTCTTTAGTTATTCAATGAAACCAATGATTCGTTATTGGAGCAGATAGCAACAACCATTTCAGCGGACATGCGTATTTTCCGATGGATTTACATGGTTTCATTAGTATAAATTGTTTGATGTAGCGAGTAATAGGCTCTTTCGCCGTTCAAGAATTCTTGTTTAAGCAGTTCATATCATCCACACATAGTGATCTAAGATTTCAATTCTTCCATGTTTCAGCAGTAGCATATTGTTCCACGGAGTTAAGGCCAAAAAGATGGAAGAAACAAGTGTTTCCACGACTCTACCATCCGGCCAATTCTGTTCCACTTAATCCCCTTTTCATGGGCACATATCTTTACGGCTAAGGAATGGGGAATCTTTCTCCTGTTACATGAATCAAATGTTTCATTTCATCCGGGAAAAGCCATCTCTTTCTCAACAATGTCTTTGTCATTTGATCCAATAGCGTTCCGTTAGATAGGAACAGATTTGATAAATACTGATAACTCTCGGATAGAGTATTAGAACGGAAAGGTCCATTAGATAATGAACTATTGGTTCTAAACCATCTCTGGCGATGAATCAACAATTCGAAGTGCTTTTCTTGCGTATTCTTGATGAACCAGCGTTTATATATAGATGTAGGAGGATTTGTTTGGGAAGCAATAAGCCCCTTTGACATCTCTTCATCTGCAAAGAATTCTCGACGTGAAAACACAGAGACAGAGGGCTGATCTTTGAATAGGGAAAAGAATGGATCCGCAGGGTCCCAAATGAATTGGCTTGTTCGAAAAAAGCCTTGTTCTTTGGAAGATCTATCTCGTGTCTGGTACTGCATGGTTCCACTCTGCAAGAACTCCGAATCATTCTCTTGAAGCTCATCCTCTTTATGATAAATGATCCATTTGCCCCGAAATGACCCAGTCCAATAGGGAAATCCCAATTCAGTGGGCCTTTCAATACAATCAAATAGATTAGGGCGCCATATTCTAGGAGCCCAAACTATGTGATTGAATAAATCCTCCTCTATCTGTTGCGGATCGAGGGCCCCTTCCCCTTCTTCAAACTCCGATTCGTATTTTTCATATAGAAATCTCTGATCAACGATAGAACAAGATCCATTTTGCATCATATCTAACTGATTCCTTGGTTCGGACCGAAGAAGTAATGTCACTCGATTATTATCAAACTGACTGCAATATTTTTCTGTCCGTGAGGATCCCGCCAGAGCCAGAGTGCCTTCTACTTCTAATAGTAATAATAGTAATAGGACATGAACTAGATCAGAATCATTCTCAACGAATCCATAAGAAGTGATCCAATTTTTTTCATCGTGTCTGGATGAAGACCAAAGATCTTGAGCGACCGATCCGGCAGAACAACTCAAAAGATAAAGAAGTATCGTTAATTTCTTCATGCTCGTTCCAAGTTCGAAGTACCATTTGTACAAATAAGAATCCCCTCCCTTACATGATTTCTTCTTCATATAGATAGATATAGGATCTATGGGGCAATTACTTAGAAGTACATTTTGTGTAACAGCCCTTCCTATCTGATAGAAAAGGATCCCATGATCCTGAACCGATCTTATCTGGGATCGAAAATCCCAAGTTTTTCTATGAAGAGCTGATCTAATTGTATTAGTTTCTATAATGGATTTCTTCTGTGTAATACTAATTGATAGGGCCTCATTGATAAGTGCTACAAGATCTCGCGCATTGGAACCCATGGTTATGGACCCGAATCCGTTAGTATGGAACATCTTCTTTTCCAAGTGAAATCCCCTAGTATATGAAAGAATGAAAAAGTGCTTTCGTTGTTGTGGAAGAAGAAGCCTTCGTATCTTAATGCATGTATTTAATTTATTCGGAGCTATTAGAGCGGGATCCACTTTTTGGGGAATATGAGTCGAAGCAATAACAAGAATCTTTCCAGTGTAACATCTTTCACAATCCCTGGAGAGATAGTTCTCTAATAGACCGAGGGATAAGTAATTCGACTCATTCACATGCAGATCATGAATGTTTGGAATCCATATTATGCAAGGAGACATTGCTTTTGCTAATTCGAATTGAAGGGTGATATCAAATAGGTCTATTTTCGGCGTCATATACATAGTTAGCACATTCGTCATAGTTAGCAGCTCCGTATCAATATCAAGGTCATCATCAATATCGTCACTATCATCAATATCGTCACTATCATCAATATCGATATCATCAATAAGATAACCTTTAGGCTTGTCATCCAGGAACTTGTTCGGAAATACCGTAATGAAAGGAACATAGGAGTTTGTCGCTAGGTATTTGACCAAACAGGATCGTCCAGTTCCTATAGAACCTATCACTAAAATACCTCTAGAAGGGGATAGGGCTAAGC